AAAGAATAGAAACTTATACAAATTAATCAATCCTATGCCAGGAACCAGATTTGAACTGGTGACACGAGGATTTTCAGTCCTCTGCTCTACCAACTGAGCTATCCCGACCATTACTGAGGTATCATCCTCATTTTACTAGATGGCTTAGGTCTATGTCAATTAAAAGAAACTAAAGATAAAAAGTAGTAAATTAAAAAAGTTTTGGCCGGGGAATTTCTTGGATCTTCGAAAAGAAGACTTTATAAGTTTTAAAATGAATAATGATATAGATTCTAAATCATTCAAATCGGTATTTCTTGCTCATTTGTACGTGTATCATATATGCCACAAGACTTGTATATAATAAGAAAAAAATTTTTACTCGGATACGTGAGTAGGATGAATGAAAAAAAAAGATAATGAATTTTTGAATAACTAAAAAAAACTGGGTAAGGTGTCAAACAGATTTTTTGGGGGAGTAGAGTTGGGGATAGAGGGACTTGAACCCTCACGATTTTAAAAGTCAACGGATTTTCATCTTACTATAAATTTCATTGTTGTCAGTATTGACATGTAGAATGGGACTCTATCTTTATTCTCGTCCGATTAATCAGTTCCACAAAAGATCTATCAGACTATGGAGCGAATGATTTGATCAATGAATATTCGATTTTGTCTTCAACTTCGAATTGATTCACAACATTTCTATTTTTTTTTTTATAAATAAAAATAGAAATAGAGATTCAGGTTGTGGTCCTCATTTTTGAGGATTGTTTTGTCTTACCTATACTTATGCAATATAAGTTGCAATTTTTGGTTTTTCTCCTTCATCCTTTTTGATTTAAAGTTTCGATCAAAGGATTCCTTTCTCAACACCAGGTAGTGAACTCCATTTGTTAGAACAGCTTCCATTGAGTCTCTGCACCTATCCCTTTTTTCTCGCTTTCTAAACTCTTGTTTGTTCGCGTAAACCAGGATTTGGCTCAGGATTGCCCATTGTTAATTCCAGGGTTTCTCTGAATTTGAAAGTTATCACTTGGTAGGTTTCCGTACCAAGGCTCAATCCAATTAAGTCCGCAGCGTCTACCAATTTCGCCATATCCCCTTTTTTGCTTTGAGATTAGGATCTCATTATGATTATGATGTCTTTCCACTTTTTCTTATGTCGAAACCCTTGAATTCATTACATATAGATACTGATTTTATTTCTTTCGTATCTTCTTTCATTTTTATTGATATTTTTGAGCCCCATATTGATTTGGTCTAATCAAAAAGGATTCTATCATTTTTGTATTTGCAATTCAATATGGTTATATACTACATAACATATATATATGTTCCTCTTATTCGAATTTTTGTCTGAAATTAAATGAAATACTCGAACGGTCGATTCTTTTTTTTTTTAACTTCCATGAAAAAAAAAATTATGATTATTATTTAATTATAGAATTCTATAATGTGTAATGTAAAAAGATTCTAAGTCTACTTCGTAGATTTGATTTCGAATTATATTCTAAATTTGAATTTAAATCATTCTATTCTAATTAATTCTAATTAATATTATCTAATTAATATTAGAAATTAATTAGAATAATTGGAATATTAGAAATAAAATAAAAAGACAAAAAAAAAGTAAAAAAAAAATAATAAGATTAGGCTAGAACAAAAAAACAAGAATTTAAAATTAGATGTCATTTAACTTCAAAAAAAAGATTTCTGATCTAATTCAGATTTTCTTATTTCTAAACTAATGAAATATAAATTTTAAAGTAGATATTTTGCAGTAGATATCTTGCTATATTCTATTAATTAATGTATTAATGGTTATGTTTTATTTATTTAATGAGAGTCACTATTTTTTTGAGCTATTTTCTGTTCTAGAATATATAGAATATATTTAATTCTAAATAGATAAGGATAAATATGAATAGAATAGTGAATTGATACGACCCTAGTACTTTAGTGAATTTGTATGCATGCGCTATTTCCGTTATTTGAGCCTGCTTAGCTCAGAGGTTAGAGCATCGCATTTGTAATGCGATGGTCATCGGTTCGATTCCGATAGCCGGCTTTTCGCTATTTTTTAGATTTTTTACATGATTTTTAATGTACTTTCAAAAATCAAGAAGATTGAAAAGATTTCTTTCACCTTTTTCCAAGAGTTACCACTCCATTTATATTATATTATGTCATATAAACTTCCATTTCCATATAGGAATATATATTGGGAAAGGGATTAGATCTTTACAAAATAAATGAAAAAAAAAAGGGAAAATTTTTGTGATTTATTATATTTATATATATTGTATATACAATAAAAACAATCTGTATATTGAGAGAACACATCTCCTTACTCTTTGTATTCCAATAGTTTAGTTTAGTGGATTTCACTTCATTTATCATTATCATTTAGTTCAGTTTTAATTTTGTTTAGTTTTTAAAAATTTCAATAAAAAAGGAGTCTTTATGTCACGTTACCGAGGGCCTCGTTTTAAAAAAATACGCCGTCTGGGGGCTTTACCGGGACTAACTAGTAAAAGGCCTAGAGCAGTAAACGATCTTAGAAACCAATCACGCTCCGGAAAAAAATCTCAATATCGTATTCGTTTAGAAGAAAAACAAAAATTGCGTTTTCATTATGGTCTTACAGAACGCCAATTACTTAAATATGTTCGTATCGCCGGAAAAGCCAAGGGGTCAACAGGTCAAGTTTTACTACAATTACTTGAAATGCGTTTGGATAACATCCTTTTTCGATTGGGTATGGCTTTGACTATTCCTCAAGCGCGCCAATTAGTTAACCATAGACATGTTTTAGTTAATAGTCGTATAGTGGATATACCAAGTTATCGCTGCAAACCCCGAGATATTATTACAGTAAAGGATGAACAAAAATCTAGAACTTTGGTTCAAAATCTTCTTGATTCATCCGCACACGAGGAATTGCCAAAACATCTGACTCTTCACACATTCCAATATGAAGGATTAGTCAATCAAATAATAGATAGGAAATGCGTCGGTTTGAAAATAAATGAATTGCTTGTCGTAGAATATTATTCTCGACAGACTTAAGAAACCTAACTTAAGTAAAATAAATAACTAAAAACAAAAGTTCGGACAACTCTCCTTTGCCCTCTTTTTAGATTAAAAGTAAAAAGGCACAAGGTAAGGGATTTTTTCTGGGAATCTTTTTCCTATTCATGTATCATAGATTAGTAGGGAGATTTGTATCCCTTGTTTGTTCTTTCCAGCATTTTCCGTATCAAAGCAAAGAAATTTGGAATAGAGAATCTATTCCAAAATCAAAGCAAGGTCTAACTATTTTATATCTATTCTTATTTATTTATATCTATTCTTATTTATTTGATTTAATATATTGTGGTCAATCATGTAAGATTCGTGAATTAGTTGAAAGTACGGAAAGAGAGGGATTCGAACCCTCGGTAAACAAAAGTCTACATAACAGTTCCAATGTTACGCCTTGAACCACTCGGCCATCTCTCCTACATCAGGATTATGACTGAGTACCTGGGTGAATAGCGAGTTATTCATAGTTTTTTTTTTTTAGATTATGGTTAATAGATACCCCCTTCTTTTTGACCAGAAAAATTGGAAGTAGATAGAAGGTTTTTTTATTTTAATGAGTCTACTTTTATGTTAGTTCGTACTGTACAATTCCTTTGTTTGTGGGATCATTTTCTCACAAAAGGTAATGAAAAGAGTTATAGAATGGGTTACTACCTATGCCGAGATCGCGTATAAATGGAAATTTTATTGATAAAACCTTTTCAATTGTAGCCAATATCTTATTACGAGTCATTCCGACAACTTCCGGAGAAAAAGAGGCATTTACTTATTACAGAGATGGTGCGATTTGATTATCATTATCATTTTTTATTTCGCCGATTTTGAATAGAAAGAAAAACTAGTAGTGAAAAAAAAATCTACGCTTGTTGAAGGTGAAGTTTATAATATAAAAAAAACAATTCCTTCTGTCATGTATCCACGATTAATGCAACCTTAGATGCTTCAATTGTGAATTCTAGTATTGAGCAAAAGGTTTTTACCTATGGGTTCCGTATTAGAGATCAATCCTACTACACTAATACGAATAGGCAGGCGGCACAGGGGAAGAAGCACTACGCCGAGAAATCAACAACACGAAAACTTTCTTCAAATCCTTTTCTTTCTTCTTCTTCTTTTGATTGGGACTAATTAAAATGGTTGGAACAATAAATATCCATCTCGTTCGTACTTTGGATACCCGTATAACCATTGAAGACTGTTGAAGTGACTAATTCCTGGAAATTTAGGGGCGTTGAGAACAAAAAAATTGTTAGAGTTTCCATTTTTATTTTTATCTAGCACGAACACACTTGATAGTAAGAAAAGATCTTTTGCAAGAAGGTTGGCTAGGGATTTCTTGTAAAAACATTAGCCCCACTTAGTTCATAATGACATCAATTTTTTCCATATAATATTTTCATTATGCACATAAAGGAGGAGGAGCCGTATGAGATGAAAATCTCACATACGGTTCTGAAACGGAGAATTCTTTAAATCGAATGACGACCGTAACGGATGTCGGCTCAATCCGAAGGAAATTATGCGGAAGCATTACAGAATTATTATGAAGCTATGCGACTAGAAATTGATCCCTATGATCGAAGTTATATACTCTATAATATAGGCCTTATCCACACAAGTAATGGGGAACATACTAAAGCTTTAGAATATTATTTTCGGGCATTAGAACGAAATCCCTTTTTACCACAAGCTTTTAATAATATGGCTGTGATCTGTCATTACGTGCGACTATCTCCACTATAGAAAAAAAAAGAACGAACAGCTAGTAAACGAAATACTAGAAACAGAAAAAATTGGCTTTCTACATAAGCATCGTCCAAAACGATTTTTTATCAGCTGTAGCAAATAAATAAACCTCATAGATCGAAATATGAAGTGAAGACTAGAGATGCCTAAATACTTTCTTCTATGGATAAATAAAGGATTTAATTGAT